CTAATAATACGATAACTCCACTGATCTAATTGTTGAATCAGTTGAGCCCTGTAATAATTTCGAGAAGAACAAAAAGAAGTGTTTAGTAAAACATTGCTTCTTTCATTCATGTATTGGATCTCGACAAAGGAAAATGACTCATTTAAAAAATTGTTTTTTTTACTAAAAATCCTTATGGCTTTTCGCAATGTAATGACTAAGAGAGCTACTGATAATAATGATCCACATAAAAGAGCTGCGTAGCCCAATATCATCATACTTACATGCATCATTAACCATTGGGATTGGAGAGCAGGTACTACTATTTGGTATTGATGCATTTCAGTTAAAAGACCCGAAGTAGCAAAGCCTTGGGTAAAAATAGTACTTGGCGCGGTTATTGCGCTTAAATAATTTTTATGTTTTTTAAAATACGGAACCATATGAATAACGGAGAAACTCCATGAAAGAAAAATTAATGATTCATATAAATCACTTAACGGGAAATGTCCCGAATAAATCCAACGAGTGACTAATAATCCTGTTATACAGAAAAAAGTAGCTATCATGCCTTTTTCTGACGAATCATATAGTCCTACGATTTCATCGACCGATAAGCTTATCAAAAAAATAGTAATTACTATTGAAACGATCGAAAAGGATATATGAGTTAATATATGTTCTAAGGTGGAAAATATCATAAAATTTTATTAATTTAATTAAAATGAAAAAGTGGGGTAAACCAATTCTACGGAATTGAAATCAGGAATTGAATTTATTATAGGACTTATTCCATATGTTTTAGAAGATGCCATGCCGCCACTCGGACTCGAACCGAGATGCTCTAGCACTGCTTCCTAAGAGCAGCGTGTCTACCGATTTCACCATAGCGGCGTACTCGAAATAATAATAATCTATTATTATTTAATCGTCGAGATTGAAGGAGTCAATTCAATATTTTTTTTTCATTTTCATTCAAAGTGATGAGAAAAAACTCCTTTCGTTTCAATATGGATTGAAGCGTTCCCCATAAAAATCTTTATTATCATTTCATTTGATTTTTGAATTAAAATGGAAGGTGTCCATTTTTTATTTAACAGAGACGTTTTCGTAGTTTATGCTCTCCTAAAATGGAGATCTTGTAACTAAATAGTTATGACTTCAATCCAAGGATAAAGATATAACTCAAAAAAAAAGTTGTTTTTCATTTTTGAATTTTAAAATTCATTTATCATTTATCTGATTTTATAAATTGAAGATGCACTTTTTTTATCAATGAACAAAAAAGGTCTTTTTATGGATCACAGTACAGTGTGACATTCAAAATTTTTTTATTTAACTATTTGTAGAGCTTTCTATTAACCCTTAGGCCTTAGGTTGGTTTTTCGTCCTGTAAAGAATTTTATTTAGGATTTCGAAAACTAATTTGATATTGTCCTGAACTGAACATCTTGTCTAAGAAAAAACTTTTTTTGTAATTTTATTATTTATTATGATATGACAGATAATTGTACCGATGAGGAAAATAAGAATCCCCACCGGATAAAACATATTCAAAAAAAAGTGAAACCTTGTATCTTTTTTTTTTCTTTTTTTTTTTTTTTAAAAAAAGTACCATTTTCAGATTAAGATTAGTTAATCTAGTGTTTGACTATTTAATTTTCGTACAAAAAAACTTTTTGAATTCCCGGTAGAAAGAGACTTCGCTAAGGAAAAAGCTTTCAACGCTGCCCAATATACCTTCTTTTTCCAAATGTTTTTACGAATACGTTTTTTTGATATAGAAGTACTTTTTTTTGGAACTGCCATTAAAAATTTGAAAAAAAAGTTATTCATTTCTCTAGTTGAATGTGAAAGACATCTATTGGTCAAACAATTCCATTTTTTCTTTTTTTTTATATCTCTGTCTATTTTCGTCGTGCTATATTTATACATGTAACAAAATACACCAAAAAGTTCAAAAAAACCAATCCTTACCTAACAAATTCCAAATTACTCAAATTACTTTAGTTTTTTATTAGTTGGTCAAACTCAAAAGAAAAGAACGAGTACACATTTTTTTGATTTTCAAATTTGAATAAAACTAGTAGTTAATCAAAGAATACATTATTTTCGAAAAGTTATCTTAGTAATTTCGTCTTTTCTTTGTAATTTAATTCTATTTCTTCTCCCTGGTATTGAAAGAAAAGTGTGGGATATTCTAGCGTTTTCTACAAAGAAAAAAAAATGTCTTTTATTCGAATGGAGGATAATCAGTTCTATCATGAATTAGTTAATGATTAGGAATAAACGAACTAATAAAAAAAAACTAGTTCTTTTTTTTATTGCGCCCGTTTTGGTATGGACCATCCTATTTTTTCTATCAAAATAAAGTAATGTATTAACTACTCGATTTTGGTGTAATTATTTGCTCTATGCATATAAATTATCGTAATACGTAATAATAATTGAATTTTTTTCTTCATTTTCATAAAAATCTTACTTAATATTCAATATTAATAAAATGAATTAGTGTCTTATTTTATTTGAAATAGAAATAGTAACTTGATCATATTCATATCATTTGACCAATTCTAACTTCTTGATTTGAATATTTGAAATATTGGTTAAAGAAGAAAGATTCAGAATAATTAGGAATAGAAAATTCTATTTAAGAATTCCATATCTTGATTTTTTATTGAACCTATAAAAAGATATAAGAGCCAGTGAATTAGAAAGATTTAATTAAAAATAAAAAGGTTTTTTTATGGAATATACATATCAATATTCATGGATTATCCCCTTCATTCCACTTCCAGTTCCTATGTTAATAGGAGTGGGACTTCTACTTTTTCCAACGGCAACAAAAAATCTTCGCCGTATGTGGGCTTTTCTTAGTATTTTCTTGTTAAGTATAGTTATGATACTTTCGGTCTATCTATCTATTCAGCAAATAAATAGAAGTTTTATCTATCAATATGTATGGTCTTGGACCATTAATAATGATTTTTCTTTAGAGTTCGGTCACTTAATAGATCCACTTACTTCTATTATGTTAATATTAATTACTACTGTTGGAATTTTGGTTCTTTTTTATAGTGACAATTATATGTCTCATGATCAAGGATATTTGAGATTTTTTGCTTATATGAGTTTTTTCAATACTTCCATGTTGGGATTAGTTACTAGTTCGAATTTGATACAAATTTATATTTTTTGGGAATTAGTTGGAATGTGTTCTTATCTATTAATAGGTTTTTGGTTCACACGACCTAGTGCGGCGACTGCTTGTCAAAAAGCGTTTGTAACAAATCGTGTAGGCGATTTTGGTTTATTATTAGGAATTTTAGGTCTTTATTGGATAACCGGTAGTTTTGAATTTCGGGATTTGTTCCAAATATTGAATAACTTGATTTATAATAATGAGGTTCCTTTTTTATTTCTTACTTTGTGTGCCTTTCTTTTATTTGCAGGTGCAGTTGCGAAATCGGCACAATTCCCCCTTCATGTATGGTTACCTGATGCCATGGAAGGCCCTACTCCCATTTCGGCTCTTATACATGCCGCTACGATGGTAGCAGCGGGCATTTTTCTTGTAGCTCGACTTCTTCCTCTTTTTATAATCATACCTTACATAATGAATTTCATATCTTTAATAGGTATAATAACAGTATTATTAGGAGCTACTTTAGCTCTTGCTCAAAAAGATATTAAAAGAGGTTTAGCTTATTCTACAATGTCTCAATTGGGTTATATGATGTTAGCTCTAGGTATGGGGTCTTATCGAGCCGCTTTCTTTCATTTGATTACTCATGCTTATTCGAAAGCGTTGTTGTTTTTAGGATCCGGATCAATTATTCATTCAATGGAAGCTATTGTTGGATATTCTCCAGATAAAAGTCAGAATATGGTTCTTATGGGAGGTTTAAAAAAGCATGTACCAATTACAAAAACTGCTTTTTTAGTAGGTACACTTTCTCTTTGTGGTATTCCCCCCCTTGCTTGTTTTTGGTCCAAAGATGAAATTCTTAATGATAGTTGGTTGTATTCACCTATTTTCGCAATAATAGCTTGTTCCACAGCAGGATTAACCGCATTTTATATGTTTCGGATCTATTTACTTACTTTTGAGGGACATTTCAATGTTCATTTTCAAAATTACAGTGGTCAAAAAAGTAGTTCCTACTATTCAATATCTCTATGGGGAAAAGAAGTACCAAAAACGATTAAAAATAAAAACAATTTTCGTTTATTAAGTTTATTGACAATGAATAATAATGAAAGGGCTTCTTTTTTTTCAAATAAGACATATCAAATTGATGGTAATGGAAAAAAGAGGATACGCTCTTTTATTACTATTACTCATTTTGTCACTAAAAATACTTTCTCTTATCCTCATGAATCGGACAATACCATGTTATTTTCTATGGTTATATTAGTGCTATTTACTTTCTTTGTTGGAGTCGTAGGAATTCCCTTTGCTTTTAATCAAGAAGGAATTCATTTGGATATATTATCTAAATTGTTAAATCCGTCTATAAACCTTTTACATCCGAACTCAAATAATTCTGTGGATTGGTATGAATTTGTGACAAATGCAAGTTTTTCTGTTAGTATAGCTTTTTTCGGAATATTTATAGCGTCTTTTTTATATAAGCCTATTTATTCCTCTTTACAAAATTTGAACTTACTAAATTCGTTTTCTAAAAGAGGTCCTAATAGAATTTTAGGGGACAGAATAAGAAATGTGATATATGATTGGTCATATAATCGTGGTTACATAGATACTTTTTATACAATATCCTTAACTCAGGGTATAAGAGGACTAGCTGAACTAATTCATTTTTTGGATAGACGAGTAATTGATGGAATTACGAATGGTTTCGGTCTTACAAGTTTCTTTTTCGGAGAAGGTATCAAATATGTAGGGGTCGGTCGCATCTCTTCTTATCTCTTATTGTATTTATTGTTTGTATTAATTTTTTTATTGATTTATTCCTTTTTTTTTTTAATTTGAATTTTTTATAAGTTCCATTTTTTTT